ATGAATCTAAGTGGAATAAGCAAAGTGGATTCCTTGTTGGTTAGTCGAGTTCCAATGAAAACCACACAATTGAAGGAAATGTCCGAATTTGCTATTTAGAAAATCAATAAACTAAGGTTTTGTCGTTCTAGATATCGGATTCAACGGAAACAATTACAGCAGTAGGGGGGGGGAAATCAAAAAACAAGTCGAGCAAAATTATACAAAGTTATATATAAGTTGCTACCCCCCCTTAGTCTTTCTTTAATTGAATTTCGTTTGATTAGACGGAAGTTACTTAAAAACTTCCGCTTTCTTTAAAAGATTCTGAACAGTTCCTGTGGGTTGAGCACCTTTTTCAAGGAAATATAGAATAAGAGGAACGTTTAAATAAGTTTGATTCTTCATTGGATCATAAAACCCCACTTTTCTAAGATCTTTTCCTTCTCTTCGGGATCGAACATCAATTGCAACGATTCGATAGACGGCTCATTGGGATAAATGTAGATGACCAACACTCCCCCTAGAACCGTATAGGAAGTTTTCTCCTCGTACGGCTCGAGAAAAATGATTTGCTTCGAAGTTTTATCTATGTATGCAATTCTAATAAATTAAATGACAAATGGGCCTAGAAAATCAATTAGACTCTGATTTCAGTCTTTTTTCCTTCCTGAAAATGAAAAAGAAACCATTCGTACTCATAACTCAAGTTGGATAACTCTCAAATAGCTCAAAGGAAAAATCTTTAGTCACTTTCATTTATTGAGTGGTCTTTAACCCCTTTTGTTTGTCTTTTGTCTCGTTTCAAATTCTATTTGGATTCTTTAGTCTGATCCAATTAGTGAGACTATCGAGACAATTAAAAAGGTCTTTCCTTGTTCTTAGATCCTTTATCCTTATTTTAAATCATTGGGTTTAGACATTACTTCGGTGCTTCTTAATCCTTTCAAAGTGGCAGCAACATACCCCTTTTTTGATTTCTTTCTATCAAAGAATCCTACGGACAGTTGATTCACGTGTGATACACTTTGAATCGAAAAAGTTTCCTAAATTCTAACAAGTCTTGCTTTTGAATTGGAAACTTGCTCGAATTGGATCCTTTCGATTTCTATATATGGAAGATACGTTTACGAAGTTGTTATGATTAATTGGCATTAACCCTAGATCCTTGCCCCCGAGAAATGAATTAATCCTTTCTACTCGAGCTTCATCGTGGACTATTTACAACCCAACAAAAAATCGAGTGTAACAGAACAAACAATGTCGAGCCAAGAGCACTCTCATCCTTAGATAAATCGAAAATGGTGGATGGAAAAATCCACAACGGATCGTGTCCTTCAAGTCGCACGTTGCTTTCTACCACATCGTTTCAAACGAAGTTTTAACATAATATTCCTATAATTTGGAACCGGTATGGAATTGATTCAATTATGGAATCATGAATAGTCATTGGTTCAGTTGTACATAGACATCGTAATCTAGGCTTTTTCTTCTATATATGATAATATGATATGAAACGATTTTTCTGAAAAAGTCTTAGCAAGACAGCATCTTTCACATACATAAATAATATATAGATAATATAGATAATAGCAAGAAATCGAAATATATAAACGAATAACTCTTTTAATCTGCATCTTCAAGTGACTCAACAGGATAGATTAAACGATTTCCTACTTTTTGAGTACCAAATAAAGATTCCACTTACAAGCAATCATTAAAAATATTTAATAAAAATAGTTCTAATTGAAATTGAAAAAGTTTCCTATTTAGACATCATTATTTAATTTGATTATTTAATTTGAAGAAAATTGGACAATAAGCATGACGTTTGATCTTCATAGGAAGATAAGTCTTTCTTTTTGAATTGACTCATCACTTTTAAATAGATAAAAGAAAAACGAAATCCAATTTTTTTTCATGAGATGGATAAAAAAATGATCTAAGTTCAGATTTGAATCTTTATTCTTTTCGTCTGATTACGAAAATCAAATTACGAAAATCAAAAAAATAAGGAGGGTTTTTCGTATCTATCAGATAGACTGAAGAGTTGTCACTGTTATAGATATTCTATTCTATAATATAGAATTTAAATAATTTAAGGTATCAAAAACCTTTTTCACAAAAACCGAAAAATTATTGTCATTGAAATAGAACGATACATACCATATAAGCGAAATATTTCCTCATTTTATATATTTTAGATGATATATATCTATAGATTTTGTTTAACATGGGATTAAGTAATATTTCACAATAATCGACTCTTATCATAAAGTGAATAAAAGAGTGATAGGGGAAATCACCCCTGCCTCAATTGTTCTGTAGATTTCCTTTTTACTTAGAACCAAAGACGAAATACCTAAATAAAATGAGATTCAAAGAAAATATATCGGCTCCATAACATATTTCTATATGATATGTAACTTGATCATTTGTTAATGAGATTCGAACAGACACAGATATTAAAATAAATACGGATTTACTCCTATCCACTGACTTACTTCTTTCTATAGTCATAATGGAGCATAAAAAAATGGATATGTACTGGGACGGAAGGATTCGAACCTCCGAATGGCGGGACCAAAACCCGTTGCCTTACCACTTGGCCACGCCCCATTTCAATTTCTAATCTACACTAAGAAACAATAATATTGGTATTGGTTGTTTGTCAACTCCAGTCCAAATATCTATATATCTATAGAATAGATTGGTACTAGGATTTTGATACATATAGATATAGAATTCAACTTAATTTATTGATCATTACATAGAATTCAATTAAGATATTGTATGAAAGTATGATTTCTTCTATTCTCCTTTGAGAATTGGAGGATTTTTGATTGGGTGGGTTCAAAGAAAAAGAAGGATTTTTTGTCTACCTTACTTACTTTCTTCCTTGTTCCTTATATCAAAAACTCAATCAAAATGCAATTATCTCCAAGAACAAAATGTCTGTTATGCTTAATATCGTTAGTTTGATCTGTATTAATTCTGCCCTTTATTCGAGTAGTTTTTTCTTCGGCAAATTGCCTGAAGCGTATGCTTTTTTGAATCCAATCGTAGATGTTATGCCAGTCATACCTGTGCTTTTTTTTCTCTTAGCTTTTGTTTGGCAAGCTGCTGTAAGTTTTCGATGAGATCCTTAATAATATAATAATATCTTAGCATGATTTCTTCGAGAAAAATTCTAACAATTGAGAAAATCAGATAAGTTTTAGAGTATGAATCCTAGATTAGCACACTGAAATTCTTGGATAGTCGCCATAAATCCGGCTTACCCCCATTTCCTCATTTTTGACCCCCTTTCCTGTGAAAGACCCTAACCCCATTAGGGTCTCCCACAATATCGAATTTGGATATGAAAGAAGTTTTTGATAATGAAAAACAAATGAATTTGTGACAATTCATGAAAAAAAAACCTGATTTCGTGGTGTCAAAATAGGATATGTGGTAGAAAAATGGAAGATCTATTCTCTTTTTTTTTTTCCAAAAAATCATCTTGGAGATTGTGTAATGCTTACTCTGAAACTCTTCGTTTATACCGTAGTAATATTTTTTGTTTCTCTCTTTATCTTTGGATTCCTATCTAATGATCCGGGGCGTAATCCTGGACGTGAAGAATAAAATCCAAAAGGTTTTCCTTGGGAAATTTTCCAATTTTCTTAGGATTTTATCTATTCCACACGCTTAACTAAGATTTTCAAAATTGAAAAATAAAATAAAGCAAGTCATTAACGGAAACGGAAAGAGAGGGATTCGAACCCTCGGTACAAATAACTCGTACAACGGATTAGCAATCCGACGCTTTAGTCCACTCAGCCATCTCTCCCAATTGCAAAAGATAATTACTACATTACACATAATGTAAGGAGTCTTTCTCTCTCTTTTTTCTCTATTCTAAACTAAAAGAGGGGCTCGAGCCCGCCACTAATCGAACTAAAGAAAAATAAGGAAGACCTCCTTGTGTTGATTTTGTTCGAAAGGCCCTTGTTATTCTGATGGCCTGGCCTGGTCAGTACCTAGCCGGGCCTTTTTTTTTGTTCTAACGAATTATAGATAAATAATGATTTATCTGATATCTGATTTGAAAACACAAATATTTTTTTTATTATTTTTTATTATATTATTATATTCAATTGAATATTTTATATTCAAGCAACAACAAAAAGAATAAAAACTGTTTCCATTTTTTTTCTTGTTATATTTTATTTCATTTTCCGAACTAAAAAAGAAACTATAGATTCTGGACAATGCATTTTTCTGTTATGATTGTAGTGTTTTTTTTCGATCTGTATTTATCTTCTTTCAGCAAAAAAGAAAACTTTAGTTATTTAATTTCAATTAAATGAAGCCTCTTTTCCGAATCTCATTAAATTTTTATCTACCCACGAAAAAGTTCAACACTCCAAGTTTGATGATTCTTTAATGATCCTATCTTGATCATGCTCAATTATCTTGTTCGACAAAAGCTCCATTTGTATACAATAATCATATTGTAGCGGGTATAGTTTAGTGGTAAAAGTGTGATTCGTTCTATTAGCCCTTTAATAGTTAAAGGGTCTTTCGGTTTTATTCATATTCCGATCAAAAACTTTATTTCTTAAAAGGATTTAATCCTTTACCTCTCAATGATAAAGTCGAGAAAAAAATACACATTCTCGTGATTTGTATCCATGAGTCACTTATAAATTGAAAAGTTGGATTATGAAATTGCGAAACATAATTTTTGAATTGGATCAAGACTTCCAATTGAATAAGTATGAGTAAAGGATCCATGGCTGAAGATAAAAAGTCAATTTCCAATCGTAACTAAATCTTCCATTTTTTTTTTTGGATGTCTAAAGAAAGAAATTGAAGCAAAATAGCTATTCAACCATGTCTTTGGTTTACTAGAGACATCGCCATATTGTTTTAGCTCGGTGGAAACAAAATCCTTTTCCTTAGGATCCTCTCAAATAGAAATAGAGAACGAAGTAACTAGAAAGATTGTTAGAATCACCTTCTTCTAGAAGGATCAT